CAGAACATCTCTATGTACTTTAATCATTAATTTATTTAGAGCTATCTCTATGTACTTTAATCATTAATTTATTTAGAGCTATCTCTATGTACTTTAATCATTAATTTATTTAGAGCTATCTCTATGTACTTTAATCATTAATTTATTTAGAGCTATCTCTATGTACTTTAATCATTAATTTATTTAGAGCTATCTCTATGTACTTTAATCATTAATTTATTTAGAGCTATCTCTATGTACTTTAATCATTAATTTATTTAGAGCTATCTCTATGTACTTTAATCATTAATTTATTTAGAGCTATCTCTATGTACTTTAATCATTAATTTATTTAGAGCTATCTCTATGTACTTTAATCATTAATTTATTTAGAGCTATCTCTATGTACTTTAATCATTAATTTATTTAGAGCTATCTCTATGTACTTTAATCATTAATTTATTTAGAGCTATCTCTATGTACTTTAATCATTAATTTATTTAGAGCTATCTCTATGTACTTTAATCATTAATTTATTTAGAGCTATCTCTATGTACTTTAATCATTAATTTATTTAGAGCTATCTCTATGTACTTTAATCATTAATTTATTTAGAGCTATCTCTATGTACTTTAATCATTAATTTATTTAGAGCTATCTCTATGTACTTTAATCATTAATTTATTTAGAGCTATCTCTATGTACTTTAATCATTAATTTATTTAGAGCTATCTCTATGTACTTTAATCATTAATTTATTTAGAGCTATCTCTATGTACTTTAATCATTAATTTATTTAGAGCTATCTCTATGTACTTTAATCATTAATTTATTTAGAGCTATCTCTATGTACTTTAATCATTAATTTATTTAGAGCTATCTCTATGTACTTTAATCATTAATTTATTTAGAGCTATCTCTATGTACTTTAATCATTAATTTATTTAGAGCTATCTCTATGTACTTTAATCATTAATTTATTTAGAGCTATCTCTATGTACTTTAATCATTAATTTATTTAGAGCTATCTCTATGTACTTTAATCATTAATTTATTTAGAGCTATCTCTATGTATTATAATCATTAATTTATTTAGAGCTATCTCTATGTATTATAATCATTAATTTATTTAGAGCTATCTCTATGTATTATAATCATTAATTTATTTAGAGCTATCTCTATGTATTATAATCATTAATTTATTTAGAGCTATCTCTATGTATTATAATCATTAATTTATTTAGAGCTATCTCTATGTATTATAATCATTAATTTATTTAGAGCTATCTCTATGTATTATAATCATTAATTTATTTAGAGCTATCTCTATGTATTATAATCATTAATTTATTTAGAGCTATCTCTATGTATTATAATCATTAATTTATTTAGAGCTATCTCTATGTATTATAATCATTAATTTATTTAGAGCTATCTCTATGTATTATAATCATTAATTTATTTAGACCATGCTTATCTTTTCCATTAAAAATTATAACTGGATATATTAATAATTTGACATAACAGATCAAACCAAATAAATGAATGTAAACGCCCATATCATGTATACTTGATTGGACCTTCCCTTGCTTGCGCATACTCAGATCTTTATCTAAGTGAGTCCAACTGAAAAATTCAAAATTACTCAATTCTACCAAAGATCATGTAATGATTTACCTCTAAATAGTAAAACATACACCTTAAGAATCACATAACTCATTTACCACTTTTAATGTATGTTTCATTCATATCACTAAGGTAAGACCTTCCCTTGCATGAGATCTCACAGACTATTTCATCAAACTTCCTTAATCAACTACCATGGACAATTATCTTTAAACATCACCTTCTTAATTGCAAATAAAATTTTCAAAACCATAAATCAGTATTATCTCAACACTGTATAATTGTACATAACGTCTATTTATTTACACTATCGTACCCCCACCAACCACAGTTGGATCAGTCCTAGGTCGCTGGTTACTCTCCATGGGCCTCGATCGAAGAGTTACAGTCCTTATCTTTCAGAAAGTTACTGACGGATGTGAATCTATGGACACATATTGATTAATCGAATACACGGTGCTTTTTAAAAGGTAACCCTCCTATGCGTTAAATACCTACCTCCTAGGTTCCAGCAACTCATGACAGCGAGAACACCTGGTAGGTTTATAGGGGGGGATGCGATCCTCACCAACTTTTAAAAAATCGGCCTACTGCATATTATCAGAGGTGGGACTAATGGTGCAAGTGTCTCTTTAATGATATTCATTCCGTGACTCCACGTTTCAGATGTTGCGTTCTTCAATATTTAATTGGTCTACTACATGTATTAAGGTTGGACATATTATGCAGGTCGGCTTCATCAACATATTCACTTGTGGGTTGCATTTCAATGAATGCTCGAATGACATGATGTAAACTCCCCATTACTGATATTCCCCCCGGGGCTCCGGGCTTTTCACGACTCACGTCGCGGCTTTTTCTATACCCCCCCCTTTCCCCCCCCACAGTAAATCTTTCCAGTTAGCCTTAAAACCCCCCCCGAGATTAAGGTTTGTAAAGATATTAACTGTGAGGGCCACGACCACTCATAAGCGTCGCGGCTTTTTCTATACCCCCCCCTTTCCCCCCCCACAGTAAATCTTTCCAGTTAGCCTTAAAACCCCCCCCGAGATTAAGGTTTGTAAAGATATTAACTGTGAGGGCCACGACCACTCATAAGCGTCGCGGCTTTTTATACCCCCTCCCCTTTATAAATAATTTTAGAGCCATAACACACAACATTCTCTTATCCGCAGTTAATACTACGCACACATGCCATCTCTAATATACATAACCCACCCATACTATATACCTCCGACTTCTGAATATAAAAGAATACCCATGGTAAGATACAACTTTCTTTATTAAACAACTATACCACTACCACCCACTTATGGCGTTCCAGATGATCAAGATCAATCTAAATTTTAACCCCCATTTTTAGTCTTTTTAACAAGTTTTTGTACTACATATTTTAACACCTCATGAAAATGCGCACAACTTAGCCCCATTTTTGTCTTTTTAACGAGTCTTGTGTTACATACCTTTTTTAAACACTCGTGAAAATGAACCCAACCCCATTTTACCCATTTTACCCATTTTACCCATTTTACCCATTTTACCCATTTTACCCATTTTACCCATTTTACCCATTTTACCCATTTTACCCATTTTACCCATTTTACCCATTTTACCCATTTTTGTCTTTTAACGAGTCCTGTCCTATATACACCTTTTTAAATAACCTCATGAAAATACATGAAAATACATGAAAATACATGAAAATACATGAAAATACATGAAAATACATGAAAATACATGAAAATACATGAAAATACATGAAAATACATGAAAATACATCATGAAAATACATCATGAAAATACATCATGAAAATACATCATGAAAATACATCATGAAAATACATCATGAAGATACATCATGAAGATACATCATGAAGATACATCATGAAGATACATCATGAAGATACATCATGAAGATACATCATGAAAATACATCATGAAAATACATCATGAAAATACATCATGAAAATACATCATGAAGATACATCATGAAGATACATCATGAAGATACATCATGAAGATACATCATGAAGATACATCATGAAGATACATCATGAAGATACATCATGAAGATACATCATGAAGATACATCATGAAGATACATCATGAAGATACATCATGAAGATACATCATGAAGATACATCATGAAGATACATCATGAAGATACATCATGAAGATACACCATGAAAATAACCCCCACCCAAACTACTCAACCTAACTCAACCTAACTCAACCTTACTCCTAAATTTCCTAAATTTCCTCAATACCCAAGAGGACTATGTATAAGAGGACTACATCTAAACAAACACACCCAGATAGCATATACATCTACGTAAATCACATAAATTATATGCTACACCCCAAGCTTCTATAGGAAAAGAGTTTTCCCCTAGTATTAGGCACTGGAACGTCTTGGTGCAAGTCCAAGTGGAAGCTGTACTTACCTCATCTGTGCGTAATAGATGGCATTAACCTGCTCAAGTACCTTTCCTGTGTTATATCCCCTCCCCCTTTGCCTTGCGGCAATTCTGGCCGCAATCCTCATAATTACCCGAGCCCTCTCGTATGCCCGTACTGAACATTTCCGTGTCATAACAACCGAAGCTGTAAAAACCTCATTTTTCCTCTCACTACTCCCCCTATACTCATTTTATAGCAACAGTCATGACGCTTCCCTCGCCTCCTCACTCGCCTCCCGGTGATGAGAATCAGGACCCATATATCTCCATTTTGGTCTCCAACTTGACCTATACACTGTTTTGTTTCTCCCCATCATCTTCTTAGTCTCATGAAGTATCTTAGAATTCTCCTCCTGGTATATACAGTCTGACCCCAACATTGATCTGTTCCTAAAATACCTCTTAATTTTTCTTCTCGCTATAATTCTTCTCGTCTGCTCTAGCAACCTCTCTCTATTCTTTATTGGCTGAGAAGGTGTAGGAATTATGTCCTTCCTATTGATCGGCTGATTTCATACCCGAATAGACGCCGCCTCCGCAGCTTTTCAAGCTGTACTTTACAACCGCGTGGGAGACATTGGCTTCCTACTATCCTTTTGCTGATTTTTTAAAAATGCCCAAACATTAGACTTCGCCCATATTCTCTCGCTAGAAACTGGCCACTGACCCCTTCTTGGGTTCATCGTGGCTGCAACTAGCAAATCCGCCCAATTTGGCTTCCACCCCTGACTCGTTGCAGCCATAGAAGGACCCACCCCCGTGTCCGCCCTATTACACTCCAGCACCATAGTAGTAGCAGGCATTTTTCTTCTCATTCGGATTCACCCCCTACTAGCCCAGAATCCCTTATCCCTCACACTCTGCCTCTGTCTTGGCGCCATATCTACATTCTCCGCTGCCAACAAAGCCCTGGCACAAAATGACATCAAAAAGATTATTGCTTACTCAACTTCTAGCCAACTAGGCCTAATAATAGTTGCTGTAGGATTAAACCTCCCGTACCTAGCCTTCTTCCATATATGCACTCACGCATTCTTCAAGGCAATGTTATTTCTATGCTCTGGTGTTATTATTCACGCACTCGACAATGAACAAGACATTCGAAACATAGGAGGACTTCAACATGCTCTTCCCATAACAACTACATGCCTCTCCCTCGGCAGTTTTGCCCTCATAGGAATTCCATTCCTTGCCGGCTTTTATTCTAAAGACGCCATTATTGAGGCAGCAAGCTCATCCTTTGTAAACTTCATGGCTCTCCTCCTAACTCTCGTAGCCACTGCATTCACCGCAGTCTATAGCATACGCCTAATTTACTTCGCTTCTATGTCAGAACCTCGAATAAATCCCATTCTTAAATGTAATGAAAATGACAAACGGATTATAAATTCCCTAACACGTCTCTTCTATGGCGCCCTCGGAGGAGGATACTTCATCTTCAAAATCACAATTCCAATTTATCCCCATGTTCACACTATGCCGCCATACATAAAGCTAACCGCCCTAACCGTCACAATCTTCGCCTTCATCATTGCCTACGAGTTAGCAAAAGCCTTCTGAACTATTATTCCAAAAAGCCCCACGTCTAAAGAGCTTGATACCACTTTCTACACCCCTTTAGTCAACCGAACCGTCGTCACGGTCACTCTCGACACAGTCAAACAAATCCTAGACCAAGTCCTAGATGCATTCATAAATAAATTACTAGGCCCTTGTCCCTATACCTTCGGCTCAAAACCCATTGAGCTAGTACGTGTTTCCCAAAAAGGCCAAATCAAATTATACTTATCAGCCTTTTTCCTTACCCTCTTCCTTACTGTTTTAATCCTAAAACTCGCCACCTAAAAGTTTTTTTAGCCCGCCAGTAATGTAACATAAGTCTGACGTAATAACACGTCCATCTGCTTTAACTAGCAGCATTACTGAATATCACCCCACTAATTAATCACGCACCCAAATGGCCACCTAAAAATTTTTTAGCCCGCCAGTAATGTAACATAAGTCTGACGTAATAACACGTCCATCTGCTTTAACTAGCAGCATTACTGAATATCACCCCACTAAAAGTTTTTTAGCCCACCAGTAATGTAACATAAATCTGACGTAATAACACGTCTATCTGCTTTAACTAGCAGCATTACTGAATATCACCCACTAATTAATCACGCACCCAAACGTCCCGCTCTCACTAAAATACCATTAATCTCATGTCATGTGCAAAGACCTCCCTACAACAGTAAATGCTCACCTCACACAATTTATTTGGGGCTATCTCTATGTACTTTAATCATTAATTTATTTGGGGCTATCTCTATGTACTTTAATCATTAATTTATTTGGGGCTATCTCTATGTACTTTAATCATTAATTTATTTGGGGCTATCTCTATGTACTTTAATCATTAATTTATTTGGGGCTATCTCTATGTACTTTAATCATTAATTTATTTGGGGCTATCTCTATGTACTTTAATCATTAATTTATTTGGGGCTATCTCTATGTACTTTAATCATTAATTTATTTGGGGCTATCTCTATGTACTTTAATCATTAATTTATTTGGGGCTATCTCTATGTACTTTAATCATTAATTTATTTGGGGCTATCTCTATGTACTTTAATCATTAATTTATTTGGGGCTATCTCTATGTACTTTAATCATTAATTTATTTGGGGCTATCTCTATGTACTTTAATCATTAATTTATTTGGGGCTATCTCTATGTACTTTAATCATTAATTTATTTGGGGCTATCTCTATGTACTTTAATCATTAATTTATTTAGAGCTATCTCTATGTATTATAATCATTAATTTATTTAGAGCTATCTCTATGTATTATAATCATTAATTTATTTAGAGCTATCTCTATGTATTATAATCATTAATTTATTTAGAGCTATCTCTATGTATTATAATCATTAATTTATTTAGAGCTATCTCTATGTATTATAATCATTAATTTATTTAGAGCTATCTCTATGTATTATAATCATTAATTTATTTAGAGCTATCTCTATGTATTATAATCATTAATTTATTTAGAGCTATCTCTATGTATTATAATCATTAATTTATTTAGAGCTATCTCTATGTATTATAATCATTAATTTATTTAGAGCTATCTCTATGTATTATAATCATTAATTTATTTAGAGCTATCTCTATGTATTATAATCATTAATTTATTTAGAGCTATCTCTATGTATTATAATCATTAATTTATTTAGAACTATCTCTATGTATTATAATCATTAATTTATTTAGACCATGCTTATCTTTTCCATTAAAAATTATAACTGGATATATTAATAATTTGACATAACAGATCAAACCAAATAAATGAATGTAAACGCCCATATCATGTATACTTGATTGGACCTTCCCTTGCTTGCGCATACTCAGATCTTTATCTAAGTGAGTCCAACTGAAAAATTCAAAATTACTCAATTCTACCAAAGATCATGTAATGATTTACCTCTAAATAGTAAAACATACACCTTAAGAATCACATAACTCATTTACCACTTTTAATGTATGTTTCATTCATATCACTAAGGTAAGACCTTCCCTTGCATGAGATCTCACAGACTATTTCATCAAACTTCCTTAATCAACTACCATGGACAATTATCTTTAAACATCACCTTCTTAATTGCAAATAAAATTTTCAAAACCATAAATCAGTATTATCTCAACACTGTATAATTGTACATAACGTCTATTTATTTACACTATCGTACCCCCACCAACCACAGTTGGATCAGTCCTAGGTCGCTGGTTACTCTCCATGGGCCTCGATCGAAGAGTTACAGTCCTTATCTTTCAGAAAGTTACTGACGGATGTGAATCTATGGACACATATTGATTAATCGAATACACGGTGCTTTTTAAAAGGTAACCCTCCTATGCGTTAAATACCTACCTCCTAGGTTCCAGCAACTCATGACAGCGAGAACACCTGGTAGGTTTATAGGGGGGGATGCGATCCTCACCAACTTTTAAAAAATCGGCCTACTGCATATTATCAGAGGTGGGACTAATGGTGCAAGTGTCTCTTTAATGATATTCATTCCGTGACTCCACGTTTCAGATGTTGCGTTCTTCAATATTTAATTGGTCTACTACATGTATTAAGGTTGGACATATTATGCAGGTCGGCTTCATCAACATATTCACTTGTGGGTTGCATTTCAATGAATGCTCGGATGACATGATGTAAACTCCCCATTACTGATATTCCCCCCGGGGCTCCGGGCTTTTCACGACTCACGTCGCGGCTTTTTCTATACCCCCCCCTTTCCCCCCCCACAGTAAATCTTTCCAGTTAGCCTTAAAACCCCCCCCGAGATTAAGGTTTGTAAAGATATTAACTGTGAGGGCCACGACCACTCATAAGCGTCGCGGCTTTTTCTATACCCCCCCCTTTCCCCCCCCACAGTAAATCTTTCCAGTTAGCCTTAAAACCCCCCCCGAGATTAAGGTTTGTAAAGATATTAACTGTGAGGGCCACGACCACTCATAAGCGTCGCAGCTTTTATACCCAATTTTATGTATCCCATTTTAAGTGGTTACACATAGTTTACTTCAAATCCCCATGAAAACATATTACTCAATAAAACCTGCCCTGGTAGCTTAATCTAAAGCACTGGTCTTGTAAGCCAGAGACTGCAGCCTAAACCCTGCCCAAGGCTTCAAAACAAAAGGACTTTAACCTTTACCTCCGACCCCCAAAGCCGGCGTTCTACCTAAACTATATTTTGTACTCTCATAGCTTAACTTTAAAGTATAGCGCTGAAAACGCTAAGATGAACCCTAAAAAGTTCTTAGAGTATAAAGGTTTGGTCCTGACCTTATTATCAGTTGTTTCCCAACTTACACATGCAAGTCTCAGCACACCCGTGAGGACGCCCTTTCAACCTACATCAGGTAAAGGAGCTGGTATCAGGCGCAGACTCTTGCCCACAACACCTAGTTTCACCACACCCACAAGGGTACTCAGCAGTGATTAATTTTGTCTATAAGCGACAGCTTGACCCAGTCAGGGAAAACAGGGCCGGCTAACACGGTGCCAGCCGCCGCGGCTACACCGCGGGCTCAAATTGATAATTACCGGCGTTAAGCGTGATTAAAGTTCTTAGAAACTAGGATTAAATTAACACTTAGTAGTTTTATGCTTGTTGTTAAGAAAACCATAAACGAAAGTTATCCTATCTTATCTTGAATACACGACAGCCAGGAAGACAAACTGGGATTAGATACCCCACTATGCCTAGCCGTAAACAATTAACTTACATCCAAACCGCCAGGGGATTACGAGCAATGCTTAAAACCCAAAGGATTTGACGGTGTCCCACCCCACTAGAGGAGCCTGTTCTATAATCGATGATCCCCGCTTCACCTAACCACTCCTTGCTCATCAGTCTGTATACCTCCGTCGAAAGCTTACCATGTGAATGCCCGCAGTAGGCTTAATGATTCACCATCAATACGTCAGGTCAAGGTGCAACTTAAGGAATGGTAAGTAATGGGCTACAATTTCTAACTTAGAACAAACGAAAGACTATGTGAAATCCTAGTCATGAAGGTGGATTTAGTAGTAAAAAGAAACTAGAGTGTTCTTTTTAACCCGGCTCTGGGACGCGTACACACCGCCCGTCACCCTCTTCAATAGTATATATTCATGTCTTTAACCCACCATCACATTTTAGAAGAGGCAAGTCGTAACATGGTAAGTGTACTGGAAAGTGCACTTGGTATATTACAAAATGTAGCTTAACAAAAGCCCCCTGCTTACACCTAGGAGATATCTGTTTAACTCAGGTCATTTTGAGCCCAAAATCTAGCCCATAAATTCACATGACCTCCCCACAGCAAGAAAACAAAACAAAACATTTCAACATCTTAGTACAGGCGATCGAAAAATTTCTAAGCGCTTAAGAAAAAGTACCGCAAGGGAATAATGAAATAGAAATGAAATAACCTTAAAGCCTTAAATAGCAGAGACACTATCTCGTACCTTTTGCATCATGGTCTAGCCAGTCTACCCAAGCAAAATGAAATTTTTAGTTTGACACCCCGAAACCAAGCGAGCTACTTCAGAACAGCCAAAAGGGCCAACCCGTCTCTGTTGCAAAAGAGTGGGAAGATTCTAAAGTAGAGGTGATAAGCCTACCGAGCTTGGAGATAGCTGGTTGTTCAAGAAAAGAGTTTTAGCTCAACCTTAAGTTCCTCTATTATTTTAAACAGACCCCAAAACTTAAGAGCTATTCAAATAAGGCACAGCTTATTTGAAACAGGATACAACCTATAATATAGGGTAAGTAAGGACAAACCAAATCAAGTGGGCCTAAAAGCAGCCACCTTTTAAAAAGCGTTAAAGCTTAACCTCTCCTAACCACAATTTCACAACCCCCTACCAACCCCTCACCACTATTGAACAATTTTATATTTTTATAAAAGCTATTATGCTAGAACTAGTAACAAGAAATTGCCTTTCTCCTAAATGTAAACATAAACCAAAATAGACCATCTATTGGTTATTAACGTAAATGCCAAACTACAGCAACACTTGCTAGAAAACCCTATAGGCCCAAACGTTAACCTTACACCAGAACATTCCAGGAAAGATTAAAAGAAAGAGAAGGAACTCGGCAAATTTTAACCCCGCCTGTTTACCAAAAACATCGCCTCTTGCCAATACATGAGAGGTCCAGCCTGCCCAGTGACAAAGTTCAACGGCCGCGGTACCCTAACCGTGCGAAGGTAGCATAATCACTTGTTCTTTAAATAGGGACTTGTATCAACGGCACTACGAGGGTTATACTGTCTCCTCTTTCCAATCAGTGAAACTGATCTCCCCGTGAAGAAGCGGGGATTATCATATAAGACGAGAAGACCCCATGGAGCTTTAAACTCACCATACACCTCTATGTTACCATATCCCATAGCACAAGAGACCTGTATGTTAGTTTTAGGTTGGGGGGACCACGGAGCACAACTTAACCTCCATAACAAATGGGCTAACACCCTTATCCACGAGACACAACTCTAAGAATTACTAAACTAATGCTTATGACCCGATATTCGATCAATGAACCAAGTTACCCTGGGGATAACAGCGCAATCTACTTCAAGAGCTCATATCGACAAGTAGGTTTACGACCTCGATGTTGGATCAGGGTATCCCGGTGGTGCAACCGCTACCAATGGTTCGTTTGTTCAACGATCAAAACCCTACGTGATCTGAGTTCAGACCGGAGCAATCCAGGTCGGTTTCTATCTATAAAGTGCTTCCCCTAGTACGAAAGGACCGGGGCAACATGGCCAATACCTAAACAAGCCATCACCTGTCACTAATGACATAATCTCAATTAGCCTAAACCTAATACCCCGCCCCAAATCAGGGCAGTTAGTGTGGCAGAGCTTGGTTATGCAAAAGATCTAAGTCCTTTCAACCGGGGTTCAAATCCCCTTACTAACTATGAAATTTTTTATACACCTACTGCCTTTACTCTATATCGCCCCCATTCTATTCGCAATAGCATTCCTAACCTTAATTGAGCGAAAAATCTTAGGATATATACAACACCGTAAAGGACCTAATGTTGTTGGTCCATTTGGACTCTTACAACCAATCGCTGACGGGGTAAAACTATTTATCAAAGAACCCATCCGCCCATCAACATCCTCCCAAATTTTATTCCTACTAACCCCCACCCTCGCCCTCACTCTTGCCCTACTAATATGAACCCCCCTCCCCCTACCTACCCCCTATGCTAACTTAAACCTCAGCATTCTCTTTATTCTCGCTATCTCTAGTTTAACTGTATACACAATCTTAGCCTCAGGATGAGCCTCAAACTCCAAATATGCCTTAATTGGAGCTCTCCGAGCCGTCGCTCAAACTATCTCATACGAAGTAACTCTGGCTCTAATCATTCTATGCATTATTTTTCTAACAGGAGCATTTACCCTTTGCTCCTTTTTTATTTCGCAAGAACTAACCTGATTCATCCTACCTTTCTGACCCCTATTCCTTATATGATTCGTATCAACTCTTGCCGAAACCAACCGAGCACCCTTCGACCTCACAGAAGGTGAATCCGAACTAGTCTCTGGATTCAACGTTGAATATGCAGGTGGACCCTTCGCACTGTTTTTTCTCGCAGAATACACTAATATCCTAATAATATGTACCCTCTCAACTATCATCTTTCTTGGGTCCCACATTTTATTGCTTCTCCTATCTACATCCCCCCTTATAGCTAAAGCTTCAATTTTAGCCTTCTGTTTCCTATGAATCCGGGCCTCTTATCCCCGATTCCGCTATGATCAACTTATACATCTTGTATGAAAAAATTTCTTACCCCTTATACTCGCCCTTATCATTTTTTATATTTCTATGCCAATCTCCACCCTCCTCTCTCCCCCCCTACCCTGGAAGCGTGCCTGAAAGCTAGGGACCTCCTTGATAGGGAGGCTGATAGGGGTTCAAACCCCCTCACTTCCTCTAAAGAAATAGGAATTGAACCTATACCTGAGAGATCAAAACCCTCTGCACTTCCCTTATGCTACTCCTTAGTAAGGTAAGCTAAATAAGCTTTTGGGCCCATACCCCAAAAATGTTGGTTAAAATCCTTCCTTTACTAATTAATCCCCTCGCTCTGACAATTTTCCTACTAAGCCTAGCTATCGGAACCACCATTACCCTCTCCAGCTTTCACTGACTCCTAGCCTGAGTTGGTCTAGAAATTAACACCCTAGCTATTATCCCCCTAATAACGAAAACACCTCACCCCCGTGCTATTGAAGCCGCTACAAAATATTTCCTCACCCAGGCTGCAGCCTCCGCCTTAATTTTATTCTCAAGCCTTATTAACGCATGACAAACTGGAGAATGAAACTCTAACTCCCTTTCAGACTTACCTATGATTACCTTCTCAATCGCTATTATGATAAAACTGGGCTTAGCCCCCCTACACTTTTGAATACCCGAAGTCCTTCAAGGAATTTCACTCCCAACAGGAATAATCTTGTCCACCTGACAAAAAATTGCCCCCATAATGCTCCTCTTACAAACCTCATACCTCCTTAACCTTAACCTAACAATTACCCTAGGCCTCACATCCATCCTAATTGGAGGCTGAGGGGGTATTGGCCAAACCCAAATCCGAAAAATTATGGCCTTCTCTTCCATTGGACACCTAGGATGAATAATTATTATTATAAAGTTTAGCCCACAACTCTCCCTTTTCAACTTCATTATTTATATTATTATAACAGCTGCCATATTTATATCCTTAAATGCTATGTCTACTACAAAAATATCACAAATTTCCACCTCCTGATCAAAAAACCCCGCCCTATCTGCCTCCATCATGCTTATTATATTATCCCTATCGGGCCTCCCACCCCTCACAGGATTTGCCCCCAAACTATTAATCACTCTTGAATTAGTAAAACAAGACGCAACTCTACTCGCCTCAGTAACTATACTCGTCTCCTTACTAGCCCTATTCTTTTATTTACGCCTGACATATATTATTACCCTAGCCCTCTCCCCTAATACCCCTAACTCAATACTCATTTGACGAACTACCCCTAAATTATACTCACCAATCGCAGTAATAAATATCCTAGCTCTTACTCTTCTTCCCCTTACACCCACTATTCTTCTCTTATAGAAATTTAGGCTAACATAGACCAAAGGCCTTCAAAGCCTTAAGTGAAGGTTGAACCCCTTCAGTTTCTGTAGAACTTGCAGGATATTAACCTACATTCCCTGAATGCAACTCAGATTCTTTAAATTAAGATAAAGCTCTCTAGAATGACGGGCCTCGATCCCGCGATAATTTAGTTAACAGCTAAACACTCTATCCAGCGAGCTTCATTCTACTTCTCCCGTTAGGGGAAAAAACGGGAGAAGCCCCGGCAGGCGTTAGCCTGCGTCTTGGAGTTTGCAACCCCACGTGTAACACCCCAGGGCCTGATAAAGAAAGGGCTTTAACCTCTGTCTTCGGAGCTACAATCCGCCGCCTGCTCGGCCACTTTACCTGTGTTATTTTCCCGCTGATTTTTCTCAACCAATCATAAAGACATTGGAACCCTTTACTTAGTCTTTGGGGCCTGAGCCGGCATAATTGGAACAGCCCTAAGCCTCCTCATCCGGGCAGAACTCAGCCAGCCGGGGACCCTCCTGGGGGATGATCAAATTTACAATGTCATCGTCACTGCCCATGCATTCGTAATAATTTTTTTTATGGTTATACCAATTTTAATCGGGGGCTTTGGCAATTGGCTTGTCCCACTAATGATTGGAGCCCCCGACATAGCTTTCCCGCGAATAAACAACATAAGCTTCTGACTACTCCCACCTTCCTTTTTTCTTCTCTTGGCCTCTTCCACAGTTGAAGCAGGAGCAGGCACAGGCTGAACAGTCTACCCCCCTCTAGCTAGCAATCTAGCCCACGCTGGGCCATCAGTAGACATGGCCATCTTCTCTCTACACCTAGCCGGGGTGTCATCCATTCTAGGGGCCATTAACTTTATCACAACAATTGTTAATATAAAACCCTCATCCACAACCCAGTACCAAACACCTCTCTTTGTATGATCCGTCTTAATTACTGCTGTTCTTCTACTTCTTTCCCTCCCCGTCCTGGCCGCCGGAATCACTATACTCCTCACAGACCGAAACCTAAACACTACCTTCTTCGATCCTGCCGGAGGCGGAGACCCAGTTCTGTATCAACACCTATTCTGATTTTTTGGTCACCCCGAAGTTTATATTCTCATTCTCCCCGGCTTCGGCATTATCTCCCACGTAGTCGCCTTTTATTCCAACAAAAAAGAGCCATTCGGATACATAGGAATAGTTTGAGCAATACTCTCTATTGGTCTTCTCGGCTTTATTGTTTGAGCCCACCACATATTCACGACTGACCTAAACGTAGATACGCGAGCCTACTTCACATCAGCTACAATAATTATCGCTATCCCAACAGGAGTCAAAGTCTTTAGCTGACTAGCCACAATGCATGGAGGAATTATTAAATGAGATGCCCCCATACTCTGAGCCCTCGGGTTCATCTTTCTTTTCACAGTAGGAGGACTTACCGGAATTGTCTTAGCAAACTCTTCCATCGATATTGTACTCCATGATACATACTATGTAGTAGCCCACTTCCATTATGTACTATCCATAGGAGCAGTCTTTGCAATCATGGCTGGGTTCGTTCATTGATTTCCTCTATTCACAGGACTCACCCTGCACAATCTATGAACTAAAACACACTTTGTTGTAATGTTCATTGGGGTTAACCTAACATTTTTTCCCCAACACTTTCTAGGCTTAGCAGGAATGCCACGTCGCTATTCCGATTACCCGGATGCATATACATTATGAAACACAATTTCATCCATTGGCTCACTTATTTCCCTCGTAGCTGTAATTATAATAATATATTTCATTTGAGAAGCCTTCGCAGCTAAACGTCTATTCCCCGGAGCAGAACTAGCAACAACTAACATTGAGTGAGTACTAGGATTCCCACCCCACTATCATACATTCGAAGAATCAACCTTTTCTATTAAGCTCACACAAGAAAGGAGGGAATTGAACCCCCATATCCTAGTTTCAAGCCAGGTACATGGCCTCTCTGACACTTTCTTTGAGGGGTTAGTTAAATAATAACACTGCCTTGTCAAGACAGAATTACTAGTTAAACTCTTGTATTCCTCTATGGCACACCCCACCCAACTCGGCTTTCAAGACGCAGCCTCCCCCATTATAGAAGAATTACTTCACTTTCACGACCATGCCCTCATAGCAGTGCTTTTAATTAGTATACTTGTATTATACATTATTTCTGTTTTAATAACAACCAAACTTTCAAGCACCAACACTATTGATGCCCAAGAAATTGAAATAGTTTGAACTATTATGCCAGCCATTATTCTTATTGTAATTGCACTACCATCCCTGCGCATTCTTTATTTGATAGATGAGGTCAACAACCCAGACATAACTGTAAAAACAGTAGGCCACCAATGATACTGAAGTTATGAATATTCAGACTTCACTGACTTAAATTTCGACTCCTATATAGTACCAACCAAAGACTTAGAACCAGGCCACTTCCGCCTTCTAGAAGTAGATAACCGTATAGTTACCCCAATTGGCACAGCCGCACGAATCCTTATTACAGCCGAAGATGTTCTCCACTCCTGAGCTGTCCCCGCCTTAGGTCTAAAATCTGATGCAATCCCAGGCCGACTAAACCAATCCTCCTTTCTCATCGCCCACCCCGGAGTATATTATGGTCAATGTTCTGAAATCTGTGGGGCCAACCACAGCTTCATACCTATTGTGATTGAAGCTCTCCCGATAACAAATTTTCTAAACTGAGTGACTACTCAAACCTCCTCATTGAGAAGCTGTAGGTTAGCAACAGCCTTTTAAGCTGTAGACAGGTGATTCCAACCACCCCCAATGACATGCCTCAGCTCAACCCCGCACCTTGACTTTGTTACTTCATCCTTGTATGATCAATTCTCCTCTCCTTAGCACCTTCCAAAGTCTTAGGTCATATTAATCTTTATGAACCTAACTCCGAAAATATTAAAACAAATAACTTTATGTGAACCTGACCATGATAATAAACTTGTTCAGTCAATTTGCCTCAACAACTTATCTTGGCACCCCTCTTATCTTTTTGGCTATATTAACCCCCTGATTATTATTCCCCACACCCTCCGCCAAATGAATTAATAACCGTCTTTTAACTTCCCAAAACTGATTTTTAACTCTGTTTACTAAACAACTTCTATTGCCTCTAAATATACCAGCCCACAAATGAGCCTTCCTCTTAGCCTCCCTGATAATTTTTCTACTAAGCATAAACCTATTGGGCCTATTACCTTATACATTTACGCCTACAACTCAACTATCTATCAATTTAGGACTTGCTATTCCACTCTGACTGGCAACTGTAATTACAGGCTTCCGCAATCAATTTAATCACTCTCTAGCACATTTTCTTCCAGAAGGAACCCCAACCCCCCTCATCCCAATTTTAATTCTAATCGAAACTATTAGCCTCTTTATTCGCCCTCTTGCACTAGGAGTCCGACTTACTGCCAACCTCACTGCCGGCCATCTTCTTATTCATCTAGTCTCATCCGCCGTAACCTCAATATATTCTCTGTCCACCTTAGCTACACTATTAACCTTCTCAGTTTTAATTCTTCTTACGATTCTAGAAATCGCAGTAGCTATAATTCAAGCTTATGTTTTTGTCCTTCTGCTAAGCTTATATTTACAAGAAAACACTTATGGCCCACCAAGCACACGCCTTTCACATAGTTAACCCTAGCCCTTGACCCCTCACAGGAGCAGCCGCCGCTTTTTCATTAACATCTGGCCTTGCCGCATGATTCCACTTTGACACTTCCACTGTCCTAACTTTAAGCCTTATTTTGTTGCTCCTAGCAATATACCAATGATGACGAGATATCATCCGAGAAGGGACCTTCCAAGGCCACCATACCCTGCCTGTTCAAAAAGGCCTTCGTTACGGAATAATTTTATTCATCACCTCTGAAGTATTCTTCTTCATCGGCTTCTTTTGAGCCTTTTACAATGCCAGTCTTGCCCCAACATCTGATGTAGGAGAATGCTGACCTCCAACAGGGATTAATCCCTTTAATCCCTTTGAAATTCCTCTTCTCAACACAGCTGTCCTTCTTGCCTCCGGAGTCTCTGTTACCTGGGCCCACCATAGTATTATGCAAGCTAACCGTAAAGGTACCCTTCAAGCCCTAACTATTACAGTCACTTTAGGCCTCTACTTTACCCTCCTTCAAGTCATAGAATACTATGAAGCACCTTTCACAATTGCAGATGGAATCTATGGCACCACATTCTTTGTAGCTACGGGCTTCCATGGTCTACACGTAATTATTGGCTCTATCTTCCTCATTGCCTGCCTCCTCCGACAGCTATTTTTTCATTTTACTGCTCAACATCACTTTGGGTTCGAAGCCGCAGCTTGATACTGGCATTTCGTAGATGTTGTTTGACTTTTTCTATATGTTTCAATTTACTGATGAGGCTCATATTTTCTTAGTACAGCAGTATAGATGACTTCCAATCATCTGGCCTTGGTTAAATTCCAAGAGAAAATAATGATTTTATACCTTACTATTGCCTCCTTTCTATCAATCATACTAGCCGCAATCAGCTTTTGACTTCCCCTTATTTCCCCTGATATAGAAAAACTCTCCCCATACGAATGCGGATTTGATCCCCTCGGATCAGCCCGCCTTCCCTATTCTATACGATTTTTCCTGGTGGCTATTCTCTTCTTACTTTTTGACCTAGAAATCGCATTACTCCTTCCAACCCCTTGAGCCATCCAGCTCCAAACCCCCACAATAACCATTATTTGAGCCTCTGTTATCATCATTCTCCTAACCCTAGGCTTCATCTATGAATGACTTCAAGGAGGCCTTGAATGAGCCGAATGGAGTATTAGTCCAATAAAGACAGCTGATTTCGACTCAACTAATTATGGTTTAAATCCATAGTACTCCTGTGACCATTTTTTTAATTGTACTATTCTCCATCACCCTTACGGGCCTTACCTTCCACCGTATACACCTCCTATCAGCCCTCCTATGCTTAGAAGGTATAATACTCACCATCTTCATTGGTCTTAGCCTATGACCCAATAAGTTATTTTTAAGCCCCTTCATAAGCCCCCTTATTATACTGACGATATCAGCCTGCGAAGCCGCTCTTGGTCTATCCTTAATAATTGCCACAGCTCGCTCCCACAATACCGACAACCTTAAAACCCTCAATCTCTTGCAATGCTAATAATCTTATCTGCCTGAGTTACAATTTTTCCCACAGTTCTTCTAGCCCCAGCAAAACACATATGAACACTAGCAACCAGCCAAGGATTTATCATTACATTTCTTTCCCTCTCATGAATATTCCTTCAAGACTTTAACTTTGCTAATCCCTTGTTTTTTATCGATAAGATCTCTGGCCCTCTCGCTATCTTAACCTGCTGACTATTTCCCCTTACTATGCTAGCGAGCCAGAGCAAAATACACCTAGAGCCTATTAATCGCCAACAAACCTACATTTTTAATCTTACATTCTTACAATTAATAACTCTTTTAGCCTTTACCACCCCCGACCTTATATTGTTCTTCATTTTTTTTGAAGCCTCACTAGTCCCCACCATAATTGTTATTACTCGCTGAGGCGCCCAAGAACGTCGCCTCGAAGCCGGAATATACCTGGCCTTCTACACTATGCTGGGAGCAATCCCCCTCATAATCTGAATTTCTAAATTTTACTCTACCCACGGCTCCCTCCTCCCAACCCTAACTCATACTCTTCATATTTCTCAAGCCACAACTAATTATCCCGGCCTACTTTGAACAGTCTACAACATAGCATTCCTTGTTAAGATACCTTTATACTGCCTCCACCTCTGACTTCCCAAAGCCCACGTAGAGGCACCAATTGCAGGCTCCATAATTCTGGCAGGCACCCTACTTAAACTGGGAGGATACGGAATTCTCCGAACATCCCCCCTACTTCAAGAAAGTGACTTAAGTCAAACACTGTTTGTTATACTTATTGCTATCTTGGGCATTCTAGCTACTGCACTCCTCTGCCTCCGACAAACAGACCTAAAATCACTAATTGCCCTTTCTTCAGTCAGCCACATAAATCTGGTTATTGCCGCTGTCCTAATTTCTTCCCCATGAAGCTACTCCGGAGCAATAGTAATAATAATTGCCCACGGTCTTACATCTTCAGCCCTCTTCTGCCTAGCCAACACCTCTTACGAACGCACAAACAGTCGAACCTTAATCCTTCTGCGAGGCATACTACTTATTTTTCCTCTTGCCGGACTATGATGAATAATGATTATATTACTCAACATAGGACTTCCCCCTTCAATTAACTTTGTAGGTGAAGTTCTTATTATGTTATCATTATTTAACTGATCCCCCATCGCCTTCTTAATCGTGGCCTTCAACCTAATCTTTACAACCGCCTATACACTTTATGCCCTCTGAGCAGCTCAACGGGGCCCCTTGCCAGATCACATCAAAACCTTATTTCCTTACCAAATTCGTGAACATCTTCTTCTTTTTCTCCATATTCTGCCAGGCCTCCTTCTCATCCTCAATCCAGAACTCATCTTCTGTAAATATAGTTTAACAAAAACACTAGATTGTGATTCTAGCAATAAAGGTTAAAACCCTTTTATTTACCGAGCTTAACTGGCGTAGTGGAGATTGCTAATTATCCACGACCACAGTTCAATTCTGTGGTTAGCTCATACCTATCAATAGCCCCAATAAAATTATATTACGTCACGTTCCACACAACCTTAACATCACATGACACTAACTCTTTAACAACGATTGCCACCCATTAAAGTGTTACTTCCTACCTCACAGCCCGCAAAGCCCCCCCACCCTTATGCCCGCGCACAACTTCAAAAACTACAAATAATGTTAACAACAACCCCCATCCCCCAAAAAGAAGAATTCACCCCCCGCTACACAATATACCCCCAACTCCCCACCACTCATTACTCCCAACTTGCCACCCGGGCCCGAGTAAAACATCCATCCCCCCATATTCTGTCTGTAACCCCCACCAAACCAATAATAAATTGTATACTACAAGGTAGATTACCACCACACGACTTCCCCATGCCTCAGGATAAGGCTCCGCCACCAGAGCAGCACAATACGCAAACACAACCATTATCCCCCCCAAATACACAAGAAATAATACTAGAGGTAAAAAACTAACTCCTCATTTTATTAAAAACAAACACCCAGCCCCAGCCCCCCCAACTAATCCTAAAGCCGCATAATAAGGAGACGGATTTGAAGCCACCGCCAAAAGTCCTAATAATAAACACAATTCCGTAATCATTATTCCTACTAGGGGTTTAACCTAGACCTACAGCTTGAAAAACTGTTGTCGTAATTCAACTACAAGAACTTTATGACGCCCACGATACGTAAATCCCACCCCCTCCTCAAATTTATTAACTACTCATTTATCGATCTCCCAACCCCCTCTAATATCTCTGCCTGATGAAACTTCGGGTCACTTCTAGGCTTATGTTTAATTGCCCAAATCGCCACCGGACTATTCCTAGCCATACATTATACAGCTGATACTTCTTTAGCATTTTCATCTATTGCTCACATCTGTCGAGATGTCAATAATGGATGACTTCTTCGCAACCTTCACGCAAACGGCGCATCATTCTTTTTTATCTGCATCTACTTCCATATTGGACGGGGTCTTTATTATGGCTCCTACCTTTACAAAGAAACGTGAAACATTGGAGTTATTCTTTTATTTCTACTGATAGCCACAGCCTTCGTCGGGTACGTTCTCCCATGAGGTCAAATATCATTTTGGGGCGCCACAGTAATCACTAACCTTCTTTCAGCCGCCCCCTACATCGGCTCTAACCTTGTCCAATGGATCTGAGGAGGCTTCTCAGTAGACAACGCTACCCTCACCCGATTTTTTACATTTCACTTCATTCTCCCATTTATTATTACCGCTGTTAGTCTAATTCACCTCCTATTTTTACATCAAACAGGATCATCTAACCCCACAGGACTTAACTCCAACCTAGATAAAGTCTCCTTTCATCCCTACTTCTCCTACAAGGACCTCTTCGGCTTTGTTATCCTACTCGGGGCACTCGCAACCCTATCTTCCCTTTCCCCCAATCTACTTGGAGACCCAGACAATTTTACCCCAGCTAACCCCCTAATTACACCTCCACACATCAAGCCAGAATGATACTTCTTATTTGCCTACGCCATCCTCCGCTCGATCCCCAATAAATTAGGAGGAGTCCTAGCCCTTCTCCTATCAATTCTGGTTCTCTTCCTGATACCCCTCACTCATACCTCTAAACTTCGCTCCCTTATATTTCGCCCCATCGCTAAAATCTTTTTTTGAGCCTTGATTGCAAACACAACTATCCTAACATGAATCGGAGGTCAACCAGTAGAAAACCCATTCATTATCATCGGTCAGATTACCTCGAGCCTTTATTTTTTTATCTTTGTCCTTCTTGTTCCAACTTTGGGCCTCTTGGAAAATAAACTCCTCAAAATCTAA